GATACGATAAAGAATTAGGGAGCCAAATGGTCTTTTTGGGGATAGAGGGACTTGAACCCTCACGATTTTTGAAATCGACGGATTTTCCTCTTACTATAAATTTCATTGTTGCCGGTATTGACATGTAGAACGGGACTCTATCTTTATTCTCGTCCGATTAATCAGTTCTTCAAAAGATCTATCAGATTATGGAGTGAATGGTTTGATCAATGACTATTCGATTCTTTCTTCAATATGGAATCAATTGACAACAATTCTTCTCTATTATGTATACAGGTTTATCCTTGCATCTTTTCTGAAGTTTCGATAGAAGGATTCCTCTACTAACGTAAGACAATCAACTCCATTCGTTAGAACAGCTTCCATCGAGTCTCTGCACCTATCCTTTTTGATTTTCGCTTTCTGAACCTTTGTTTTTTTTCGGAAAACGTGATTTGGCTCAGGATTGCCCATTTTTATTAATTCCAGGGTTTCTCTGAATTTGAAAGTTATCACTTAGTAAGTTTCCATACCAAGGCTCAATCCAATTAAGTCCGTAGCGTCTACCGATTTCGCCATATCCCCCTTTTTGAGATGAAAATCTCATTGTGATCTCGTTCCCCTTTTTCTTTCATTTATACCGGAACCGTTGAATTCATTAGATAGATGCCGATTCCTGTCTCGAAAAAGTGTTTTCTCCTCTTTGTCTTTGATTTCTTGTCTATCTTCTTTCATCTTCTATATCTATAGGAGGCTTATATTCGGTCCAATCAAAAACGATTTTATCATTTCTGTATCGGCAATTCAATATAGGTGGATACATACGCTATACATCTGTCTCTCTTCCACTCATTTAACCATGAAATTTCGAATACTTGAACGGTCGATTCTTTTTTTTTTAATATGATTTGATTTTTGAATTCAAATCATATTAAAAAAAAAGAATATGTAATTGTGATAAAAAAGAAAAATGGAAATTCTATATCGCTAGATTAATCGTTATCTTCTATAATATTTAACAGTTATTTGAAATTCTATATTCTATTCTTTAATATATTAATATTCATTATGAATAGCGAATATGAATAGCTAAGAATTAAAATAGTATAATAGTGAATAGCAAAGATTCTAAGAGTTTATTGAATTCTTATACATGTCGAATTTATGTTATGTGAGCCTGCTTAGCTCAGAGGTTAGAGCATCGCATTTGTAATGCGATGGTCATCGGTTCGATTCCGATAGTCGGCTTTTCTCTATTTATTTTATTCTATGTTTTACATGATTGATAATGCATCTTTGAAATCAAAGAATATTGAAAAAAAAAATGTCTTCCTCTTTTGGCAAAAGCCCTTGATTTATTATGTGATAGGAATTTCCAACTATCTAACGAAAAGAATCCTTTTCTTTTTCTATATATAGAATATAAAGATCTGGATATTTATCCAACTCATCTCATTATTCTTTAATAGAATAATACTTCAGTAAATTTCGCTTTATTTAGAATTTAGTTCATTTTTAGTTTAGGTTTATTCTGTAGAATGAAATTTCATCAATAAGAATTAATAATTAAATATAAATAAGAAGAAGGAGTCTTTATGTCGCGTTACCGAGGTCCTCGTTTCAAAAAAATACGCCGCCTGGGGGCTTTACCAGGGCTAACTAATAAAAGGCCCAGAGCTGGAAGTGATCTTAGAAACCAATCGCGTTCCGGGAAAAAATCCCAATATCGAATTCGCCTAGAAGAAAAACAAAAATTGCGTTTTCATTATGGTCTTACAGAACGACAATTACTTAAATACGTTCGTATCGCCGGAAAGGCAAAAGGGTCAACAGGTCAGGTTTTACTACAATTACTTGAAATGCGCCTTGATAACATTCTTTTTCGCTTGGGTATGGCTCCGACTATTCCGGGAGCTCGTCAATTAGTTAACCATAGACATATTTTAGTCAATGGTCGTATAGTAGATATACCAAGTTATCGCTGCAAACCCCGAGATACTATTGCGGCGAGGGATGAACAAAAATCTAAAGTTCTAATTCAAAATTCTCTCGATTCATCCCCCCATGAGGAATTGCCAAACCATTTGACTCTTCAACCATTCCAATATAAAGGATTAGTCAATCAAATAATAGATAGTAAATGGGTCGGTTTGAAAATAAATGAATTGCTAGTTGTAGAATATTATTCTCGTCAGACTTAAACCTAACAAAAATAAAATCAACACTAATAAGAATAAGGGTTCGACCCCTTTTGCTCCCTTTCGGCGAAGTAAATTAACCTAAGGTTAAGATAAATAAGGGTTTGATCCGGATTTTTCTTTCATTTAGGTATCATAGACCGAGAGGGAGATTTTCATTCCTTGTCTACTCTACTCTTTTCTTTACACAGTATTTTCCGTACCACAGCCATTAGGAATAGAGAATCCATATCAAAGAAAGGTCTAACTGTTGGAATAGTCGTATCCATTGCTATTTGATCTATTGTGGTTAGTAAGATCGATGAATTAGGTGAAGGTACGGA